TCTGATAGAAAAGGATCCCATGATCCTGAACCGATATTACCTGGGATCGCAAATCCCAAGTTTGTCTATGAAGAGCTGATCTAATTGTATTAGTTTCTATAATTGATTTCTTCTGTGTAATACTAATGGATAGGGCCTCATTGATAAGTGCTGCAAGATCTCGTGCATTGGAACCCATGGTTATGGACCCGAATCCGTTAGTATGGAACATTTTCTTTTCCAAGTGAAACCCTTTAGTATATGAAAGAATGAAAAAGTGCTTTCGTTGTTGTTGAATAAGAAGCCTTCGTATCTTAATGCATGTATTTAATTTATTCGGAGCTATTAGAGCGGGATCCACTTTTTGGGGAATATGAGTCGAACCAATAACAAGAATATTTCTAGTGGAATATCTTTCACAATCTCTGGAGAGATAGTTCTGTAATAGACCGAAGGATCTGTAATTCACATACAGATCATGAATGTTTGGAATCCATATTATGCAAGGAGACATTTCTCTTGCTAATGCGAATCGAAAGGTGATATCGATATAAAATCCGTATATACTCGGCGGCATATCCATAGTTAGCACATTCGTCATATCTAGCAGCTCCGTATCAAGATCAAGGTCATCATCAATATCGTCACTATCATCAATATCGATATCGTCACGATAATCACTATCGTCACTATCACTATCACTATCATCAATAAAAAAACCTTCAGGCTTGTAATACGAATAAGGAAAGTTGTTCGGAAATATCGTAATGAAAGGAACATGGGAGTTTGTCGCTAGGTATTTGACCAAATAGGATCGTCCAGTTCCTATAGAACCTATCACTAAAATACCCCTAGAAGGGGATAGGGCTAAACGGAGCGAGAAGGGTTTTCCATGAGATGGGAAATGAAAACTATTAGTCCCACACGGGGTTTGTGAATAAGTGATTGTCTGATAATGAGCAAGGAATATCCGTCTTTCTGCTAAACAGGATCTATTGAACTCATAATTCATTAGATATTTTTTATGAATGTCAACTAAGTATCGTAAGTAAATTGATCCCGGTTGTTCAATCATTTGATAACCAGAGTCATTCTTTGATAAATGATCACTATGAGTCAGACTCAATAGAATTTGATCAATCCTTTTTTCTTTTTCTGTCGTTAAGGTGGAGAACTGAACCAAGAATTCTCTTTCTTCATCATCAACCAAATCACTGTTCGCGACCCAGGATTCTATTTTCTCATCAATCCAATCACCGTTCACCCCTTTTCTTTTTCTTATCAATGAATAGATCTCTTTACTTGTACGACTTAGATGTCTCGTATTTCTCGAAAAAGCGATTCGATTGATGGGATTTTGTATGATACTTCTGAGATCGATGAGATTGATATTCAAATATTTCTTCTTAGAACGTATTGATTTGACCCCATAAGCGGAACCACCAACCAATAGCATGTTGCCACCAGAAGCAGAAACCCGTATTTCTTCCAGAAAATCTCCTAATTGTTCCAGAGCAACTAGAAAGAGATTCTTTAACCAGAAAGAATTCAGTTCAGATTCAGATGTAGGATACCTATCCAAAAGTTTTCGCAACTCAATCATGTATGATGGAATCATCAAAGATTTGATCTTTTCTAACTCTGTCTGTAACTCACTAGAGGCTCGGGAAACAAAGAGAAGATGTATGCGAACGAGATATCCAGCAACAAGAAGAAGGAAAAGGATTGAATAGAGGAACTCCCGAGCATTTGTTAATCTCAGATGTGTCCATATCAATGGAACGGGTGACTCATTATTTCGATGAATCGTTTCTTCGGACAGAAGGAGATTCTGTAAACACTTACTCGAAATCTCACTTATCAGACTCGAAATCTTACTTTTCAGAGTCAGAGTCCATTGTGGAAGAATCTTCTGAGGAATTGGCCGTGATATATCTGATACATGCATAATATCTCTCAAAAAGGATACAAATTTGTGCCTGCTACTTAGTATCCTTAGTATCGGCAATGGTTCTGAAAAAATCTCTAAAAGGGTGGTGAAATTTAGATATTTCCACCCTGTCGAAGTAAGGAACCATGGCATATATGTTTGGAAGAGATTCCATTTTGAGAGATTGAAAAGAGCACCATCTCGTTGAAAGGTTCTATACATCTGCCCTTTCTCAACGCATTTCTTTAGAGAAAGACTCCGTTTTTTTTTCCTCTTTCCAGATGGGAAATCCTTCTCAGAACATGGAGTGTGAATCAAATCCATGTTTGAATTGAAACTGAGATACTCATGCAAGTTCTTCCCTTCTGAATCAGATAGATTCATATCTGAAAGAGGCTGACAATAAGTTCTTTCAAAATTCACTATTTGTTCCTCTGTTAGAGGTGTTGTAGAAATGTCTGCGATCGAGTAAATAGCTCTACGAACGAATGGCTCGGATCGAATTGGAAAATGGAAAAATTTGTACAAGTTATACCTTTCGTCACCACTTTGTGTAAAATCGTTAGGTATAAATATGTCAGATACCTGTGA